GTCGAATGGATTCGAGAGGGTAGGGTTCCCCTACAAACCATTCGAGCGAAAATTGATTATTGTTCCTATACAGTTCGAACTATCTATGGTGTATTAGGTATCAAAATTTGGATATTTATAGACGAGGAATAATAAAGACAGGGGATAATAAACCTTTCTTTTTAACATAAAAAAAAAAAAGAAAACCCCCTTCATTCTTTTGCTCAAAACTATCAATTAATTATTAATTCTATAAGGTTGAATAAAAATTAGATTGAGACTTTTTTTAAGAAAATTGCTATGCTTAGTGTGTGACTCGTTGGTTTTTTAGGGTTAGGATTCAAAAAGACCAGCCCAACATCATAGTATGAACTAATAACTAACCATAGAACTAATAACCAACTCATTACTTCGCATTATCTAGATCTAAAAAACCAGTCAAGATATGATATATTGGTCATATCTTTGTAGCAACTGAAATTTTGTGTTTCTGAAAAAAAAATCAATCTGATTTTTAAGAAAATAGAAAAACAAAATAGAGAAAAAGGATGTGGATATAAATGGAAAGATGAGAGAAAGAGAGAAAAAAAATATCAATGGTATAGAATTCCAATATGTAATATGTAAGGTCTATAAGTCATCTCATAAAAGGCAGTGTAATAAAGCATTAATACTGATTCTTATATAACATAATTAAAATATAACATAATTAAATGACTCTTCTTATAAATTTCTAAATTATAGAACAAAACAAAAAAATCAAGAGCTTCGAGCCAATAAAGACTAAGAAGATTGACTCAAGAACAAATTGCATTACATTATGGGCTCCGTTGTAAAAATTGGACCTAAGCATTAAGTAAGAAGCGATGGGAACGATGGAAGCTGTGAATGCAAAAGATTTTTGTGAAAAAGGAATCTTAATGATTCACTGGTCGGGATGGCGAAATGAACCGGAGATCAATTCATCTATTGTAAGAAGTCAGGAAACAAGCCGAAAATTTAAATAGAAGAGTAAATATTCGCCCGCGAAAACTTTTTTTTTAATTGATAAATTTGGACGATAAAAAGAAAAAGACAAAAATTTGTTCTATTGTTATTTCAAAATAACAATATGATTTCAAAAATAGAAACTAAAATCTTTAATTGTCTAGTTAAACAAGATCTATAGATTACTAATAGATTAGATTATAGGTAGATTAGATTATAGGAAATCTCAAAAAATTCCACGATTCTATTTAAATACATGTATATCTTAATATCTTAATTAGTTAATTATTTCTTAATCTTAATTAGTTAATTATTTCATTTTAATTTAATTAATTAAGATTCGAAATCTTTTTTGTTTTTTAATTCTTTTATTCGCGAGGAGCCGGATGAGAAGAAACTCTCACGTCCAGTTCTGCAGTAGAGATGGAATTCATAATCAACCATCAACTATAACCCTAAAAGAACCAGATTCCGTAAACAACATAGAGGAAGAATGAAGGGAATATCATATCGAGGGAATCGTATTTGTTTCGGTAAATATGCTCTTCAGGCACTCGAACCCGCGTGGATCACATCTAGACAAATAGAAGCCGGTCGACGGGCAATGACACGAAATGCACGTCGTGGTGGAAAACTATGGGTACGTATATTTCCAGACAAACCAGTTACACTAAGGCCCGCAGAAACACGTATGGGTTCGGGGAAAGGATCCCCGGAATATTGGGTAGCTGTTGTTAAACCAGGTCGAATACTTTATGAAATGGGTGGAGTAAAAGAAAATATAGCTAGAAGGGCTATTTCAATAGCAGCATCCAAAATGCCTATACGGACTCAATTCATTATTTCGGGATAAAGGAGAAAAGGGTAGAACTAACAGAAATGAGTCTTGGGTGTGAAAAAAAAATTGCTTATTTGTTTCTTTTTTTATTTTTAGACAAAAAATATTTCTTTTTTTTTATCCTTTGCATTAAAAGAACAAATTACAAAATGATATGATTCAATCTCAGACCCATTTAAATGTAGCAGATAACAGCGGGGCTCGAGAACTGATGTGTATTCGAATCATAGGAGCTAGCAATCGTCGATATGCTCATATTGGTGACGTTATTGTTGCTGTGATCAAAGAAGCCGTACCAAATATGCCCCTAGAAAAATCAGAAGTGGTCAGAGCTGTAATTGTGCGTACCTGTAAAGAATTCAAACGTGAGAACGGTATGATAATCCGATATGATGACAATGCTGCAGTTGTTATTGACCAAGAAGGAAATCCAAAAGGAACGCGAATTTTTGGCGCGATCGCCCGGGAATTAAGACAATTTAATTTTACTAAAATAGTTTCATTAGCTCCCGAAGTATTATAAATATAAAAAGGGATCCCGCTATTTTATAATGGGATAGTTGAAAGAAATGGATTGAGAAATAGATTGTATCTCACGCATATACCTTTATTCATAAAATATTCATAAAAAAAAAAAAAAAAGAAATAAGCATGTTGATTATATCAAATTTTGAGTCACCAACAATTTTAGTTCATCATGGGCAGAGACACTATTGCTGAGGTACTAACCTCTATACGAAATGCTGATATGGATAAAAAAAGAGTAGTTCGAATAACAGCCACTAATATTACCGAAAATATTGTCAAAATACTTTTAAAAGAGGGTTTTATCGAAAACGTGAGAAAACATCGAGAAAACAACAAAGATTTTTTGGTTTTAACGCTACGACATAGAAGGAATAGGAAAAGTCCCTGTAGAAATCTTTTAAATTTAAAACGGATCAGTCGACCTGGTCTACGAATCTATTCTAATTATCGACGAATTCCTCGAATTTTAGGCGGGATGGGAATTGTAATTATTTCGACTTCTCGAGGTATAATGACAGACCGAGAGGCTCGGCTAGAAAGAATCGGCGGAGAAATTTTGTGTTATATATGGTAATCTTTTTAATATACAAATTGGACCCAAAACTTACAATTTTTAATTGTAAAATAAAAAAGAAAAGGGACGAGTTGTCTAATATTGTTCCTCCTTCATTAGTTGATACTTCAAGGGGACTTTACCTGGAATGAAAGAACAAAAATGGATTCATGAGGGTTTAATTACCGAATCGCTTCCCAATGGCATGTTCCGGGTTCGTTTAGATAATGAAGATCTGATTCTAGGTTATGTTTCAGGAAAGATTCGACGTAGTTTTATACGGATACTACCGGGGGATAGAGTCAAGGTTGAGGTAAGTCGGTATGATTCAACCAAAGGACGTATAATTTATCGACTCCGCAACAAGGATTCGAAGGATAACAAGGATTCGAAGGATAAGAAGGATTCAAAGGATAACAAGGATTCGAAGGATAACAAGGATTCGAAGGATTAAATGGCTTGAACACCCCTTTCGCGAGAATACGATTCGAGATTGCGAATTCTCAATAAACTTTTTTTCTTCCAAGAAGTAAATTACAATTTAAGATAAGGAATGACAAATATGAAAATCAGAGCTTCTGTTCGTAAAATTTGTGAAAAATGTCGACTAATCCGCAGGCGGGGGCGAATTATAGTAATTTGTTCCAATCCGAGACATAAACAAAGGCAGGGATAATCACACTCGCTAAATGAAACGATATAAATAAGGAATCAGTTTTAATATGAAATGAAATGGATATATCCATATATCTCTAACTCATATTTTCGAGATGATAAAATATGGCAAAAGCTATACCGAGAATTGGTTCGCGCAGGAATGGACGTATTGGCTCACGTAAGAGTGTACGTAGAATCCCAAGGGGAGTTATTCATGTTCAAGCAAGTTTCAATAATACCATTGTGACCGTTACAGATGTACGGGGTAGGGTGGTTTCTTGGTCCTCTGCCGGTACTTGTGGATTCAAGGGTACGAGAAGAGGGACACCATTTGCTGCTCAAACCGCAGCAAGAAATGCTATTCGTACAGTAGTGGATCAAGGTATGCAACGAGCGGAGGTCATGATAAAAGGCCCCGGTCTCGGAAGAGACGCGGCTCTCCGAGCTATTCGTAGAAGTGGTATATTATTAAGTTTTGTACGGGATGTAACCCCTATGCCACATAATGGCTGTAGACCTCCGAAAAAAAGACGTGTGTAGAAATGCACATTGAAGAACTTTCAAGAGAAACAAGAGAAATAAATGATTCAATGATCTAATGAAATTATATTACTATGGTTCGAGAGAAAATAACAGTATCTACTCGGACACTACAGTGGAAATGTGTTGAATCAAGAACAGAGAGTAAACGTCTTTATTATGGGCGTTTTATTCTGTCTCCACTTCTGAAAGGTCAAGCCGACACAATAGGCATTGCGATGCGAAGAGCTTTGCTTGGAGAAATAGAAGGAACATGTATCACACATGTAAAATTTGATAAAATACCGCATGAATATTCTACCATAAAGGGTATTCAAGAATCGGTACATGAAATCTTAATGAATTTGAAAGAAATTGTATTGAGAAGTAATCTATATGAAACTTGTGACGCCTATATTTGTGTCAGGGGGCCCGGATATGTAACTGCCCAGGATATCGTCTTACCACCTTATGTAGAAATAGTTGATAATACACAACATATAGCTAGCTTGACGGAACCGATCAATTTGTGTATTGTATTACAAATCGAGAGAAATCGCGGATATCTTATACAAACGCCACAGAACGTTCAAGATGGAAGTTATCCTATCGATGCTGTATTCATGCCTGTTCGAAATGCAAATCATAGTATTCATTCTTATGGGAATGGGAATGAAAAACAAGAGATACTTTTTCTCGAAATATGGACAAACGGAAGTTTAACTCCGAAAGAAGCACTTCATGAAGCATCCCGGAATCTGATTGATTTGTTTATTCCCTTTTTACATATGGAAGAAGAAAACTCACATTTAGAGAACAATCAGCACGCGGTTCCTTTATTCCCTTTTACCTTTCACGATAAACTGAATAAACTCATAAAAAATAAAAAAGAAATAGCATTGAAATCTATTTTTATTGACCAATTAGAATTGCCTCCCA